TTTCACGTGATTCACAGGGTTCAATTCGTCGACATTGCACGATCAAAGCAGTAGTACTGCTTGTACTTGTAGTAGCGGTCCTTATATACAATCGAAATAGGGTCGAAAGAAAAAATATCTATTTGATGGGGCTTCTTCCTAAACCTCTGCGTTCCATTGGACCCCCCAATTATACATTGAAAGAATCCTTTTTGTCTTCCAATCTCAATAGGTTGATTGTTTCGCTCCTGTATCTTCCAAAAGGGAAAAATATCTATGAGAATTGTTTCATGGATCCGAAAGAAAGTACTTGGGTTCTTCCAATAACTAAAAAGTGTATCATGTCTGAATCTAACTGGGGTTCGCGGCGATGGAGGAATGCGATCGTAAAAAAGAGGAATTCCAGCTGTAAGATATCGAATGAAATTGCAGCTGGAATTGAGATCTCATTCAAAGAGAAAGATATAAAATATCTGGAGTTTTTTTTTGTATCCTATACGAATGATCCGATCCGCAAGGACCATGATTGGAAATTATTTGACCGCCTTTCTCCGAGTAAGAAGAGAAACATAATCAACTTGAATTCGGGACAGCTATTCGAAATTTTAGTGAAACATTTGATTTGTTATCTCATGTCTGCTTTTCGTGAAAAAAGACCAATTGATGAGGGGGGTTTCTTCAAACAACAAGGAGCTGAGGCGACTATTCAATCAAACGAGATTGAACATGTTTCCCATCTCCTCTCGAGAAACAAGGGGGGTAGTTTTTTGCAAAATTGCGCTCAATTTCATATGTGGCAATTCCGCCAAGATCTCTTCGTTATTGGGGGGAAGAATCGGCACAAATCGGATTTTTTGAGGAACGTCTCGAGAGAGAATTTGATTTGGTTAGACAATGCGTGGTTGGTAAACAGGAATCGGGTTTTTAGCAAGGTACGGAATGTATCGTCAAATATTCAATATGATTCCATAAGATCCATTTTCTTTCAAGTAACGGATTCTAGCCAATCGAAAGGATTTTCTGATCAATCCATAGATCCTTTCAATTCCATTAGTAATGAGGGTTCGGAATATCACACATTGATCAATCAAACGGAGATTCAGCAACTAAAAAAAAGATCAATTCTTTTAGATACTTCCTTTCTTCAAACGGAACGAACAGAGATAAAATCAGATCGATTCTCAAAATACCTTTCCGGATATTCCTCAATGGCTCGGCTATTCCCGGAACGTGAGAAGCAGATGAATAATCATCTGCTTCCAGAAGAAATAGAAGAATTTCTTGGGAATCCTACAAGATCAATTCGTTCTTTTTTCTCTGATAGATGGTCAGAACTTCATCTGGGTTTGAATCCTACCGAGAGGTCGACTATAGATCAGAAATTGTTGAAGAAACAACAAGGTGTTTCTTTTGTCCCTTCGAGGCGATCGGAAAATAAAGAAATAGTTGATATATTCAAGATAATTACGTATTTACAAAATACCTCCTCAGTTCATTCGATTGCAGCAGATCCGGGATGGGATATGGTTCCGAAGGATGAACCGGATATGGACAGTTCCAATAAGATTTCATTCTTGAACGAAAATGCATTTTTTGATTTATTTCATCTATTCCATGATCGGAACAAAGGGGGATACAGGTTGCACCACGAGTTTGAATTAGAAGAGACATTTCAAGAAATGGCAGATCTATTCACTCTATCAATAACCGAGCCGGGTTTAGCCTATCATAATAAGGAATTTGGCTTGTCTATTGATTCCTACGGAAAATTATTGAATGAGGTATTCAACTCCGGGGATGAATCGAAAAAGAAATCTTTATTGGTTCTACCTTCTATTTTTTATGATTTATTTTTATTGGTTCTATCTTCTATTTTTTATGATTTATTTTTATTGGTTCTACTTTATGATTTATTTTTATTGGTTCTACTTTCTATTTTTTATAAAGAGAATGAATCTTTTTATCGAAAGATAAAAAAAAAATCGGTCCGGATCTCCTGCGGGAATGATTTGGAAGATCCAAAACCAAAAATAGCGGTATTTGCTCACAACAACATAATGGAGGCGATCCATCAATATAGATTGATCCGAAATCAGATTCAAATCCAATATAGTACCTATGGGTACATAAGAAATGTATTGAATCGATTCTTTTTAATGAATCGACCCGATTGCAACTTCGCATATGGAATTCAAAAGCATCCCATAGGAATTCAAAAGCACCCAATAGGAAATGATATTCTGAATCATCTAACTATAATAATAGATAAGATCAACCAACATTTATCCAATTTGAAAAAGATTAAGAAGAAGTGGTTCGATCCTCTTATTTCTCGAACCGAGAGATCCACGAATCTGGATCCTAATGTATATAGATACAAATGCTCCAATGGAAGCAAGAATTTCCAGGAACATTTGGAGCATTTCGTTTCTGAGCAGAAACACCGTTTTCAAGTAATGTTCGATCGATTACGTATTAATCAATATTCGATTGATTGGTCCGAGGTTATCGACAAACAAGATTTGTCCAAGTCACTTCGTTTCTTTTTGTCCAAGTCACTTCTCCTTTTGTCCAAGTCGCTTCTCTTTTTATCTAAGTCACTTCCTTTTTTCGTTGTGAGTCTCGGGAATATCTCCATTCATAGGGCCGAAATCCACATCTATGAATTGAAAGGTCTAAATGATCAACCCGGCAATCAGTTGTTAGAATCAATAGGTGTTCAAATCGTTTATTTGAATAAATTGAAACCCTTCTTATTGTATGATCATGATACTTCCCAAAGATCGAAATTTTTAATCAATACAGGAACAATATTACCTTTTTTGTTCAACAAGATACAAAAGTGCATGATTGACTCATTCCGTACTAGAAAAAATCGCAGGAAATCCTTTGAGAACACGGATTCCTATTTATCAATGATATCCCACGATCGAAACAATTGGTTGAATCCTCAGAAAAGTGCATTGATATCTTCTTTTTATAGAGCAAACAGACTTCAATTCTTGAATCATCCCCATCGCTTCTGGTTCTATTGTAACAAAGGATTCCATTTTTATGGGGAAAAGACCCGTATTCATAATTATGATTTTACATATGCCCAATTCCCCAATATCTTGTGCATTCGCAACAAAATATTTTCTTTGTGTTTCGGTAAAAAAAAACATGTTTTGGGGGAGAGAGAGACTATTTCACCAATTGAGTCACAGGTATCTGGCATATTCATACCTAACAATGTTCCACAAAGTGGTAATGAAACGTATAACTTGTACAAATCTTTCCATTTTTCAATTCGATCCGATCCATCCGTTCCTGTTTACTCGATTGCAGACATTTCTGGAACACCTGTAATAGAGGAACAAATAGTCAATTTTGAAAGAACTTATTGTCAGCTTCTTTCAGATATGAATCTATCTGATTCAGAAGGGAAAAACTTGCATCACTATCTCCGTTTCAATTCAAACATGGGTTTGATTCACACTCCATGTTTTGAGAAATATGTGCCGTCCGGAAAGAGGAAAGAACTGAGTCTTTGTCTAAAGAAAAACGTTGAGAAGGGGGAAGTAGGTAGAACCCTTCAACGAGATAGTGCTTTTTCAAATCTCTCAAAATGGAATTTGTTCCAAACCTATATGCCATGGTTCCTTACTTGGACGGGGTGTAAATATCTTTATTTCACCTTAAAAAACAATATTTATTTGATATTGAATATTCCCTTTCAATATTCCCTAAGTGGCAGTCAAAATTTTGTGTCCGTTTTTCATGATATTATGCATGGATCAGATATATCATGGCCAATTCCTCAGAAAAAGTGGTGGTCGATTCTTCCACAACGGAATCTGATAAGTGAGAGTTCGAGTAAGTGTTTACAGAATCTTCTTCTGTCCGAAGAAATGATTCATCGAAATAATGAGTCACCCATTCCATTGATATGGACACATCTGAGATCACCAAATGCTTGGGAGTTCCTCTATTCAATTCTTTTCCTTCTTCTTGTTGCTGGATATCTCGTTCGTACACATCTTCTCTTTGTTTTCCGAGCCTCTAGTGAGTTACAGACAGAGTTAGAAAAGATCAAATCTTTGATGATTCCATCATACATGATTGAGTTGCGAAAACTTCTGGATAGGTATCCTACATCTGAACTGAATTCTTTCTGGTTAAAGAATCTCTTTCTAGTTGCTCTGGAACAATTAGGAGATTCTCTGGAAGAAATACGGGATTCTGCTTCTGGCGGCAACATGCTATTGGGTGGTGGTCCCGCTTATGGGGTCAAATCAATACGTTCTAAGAAGAAATATTTGAATATCAATCTCATCGATCTCATCAGTATCATACCAAATCCCATCAATCGAATCACTTTTTCGAGAAATACGAGACATCTAAGTCGTACAAGTAAAGAGATCTATTCATTGATAAGAAAAAGAAAAAACGTGAACGGTGATTGGATTGATGATAAAATAGAATCCTGGGTCGCGAACAGTGATTCGATTGATGATGAAGAAAGAGAATTCTTGGTTCAGTTCTCCACCTTAACGACGGAAAAAAGGATTGATCAAATTCTATTGAGTCTGACTCATAGTGATCGTTTATCAAAGAATGACTCTGGTTATCAAATGATTGAACAACCGGGATCCATTTACTTACGATACTTAGTTGACATTCATAAAAAGTATCTAATGAATTATGAGTTCAATAGATCCTGTTTAGCAGAAAGACGGATATTCCTTGCTCATTATCAGACAATCACTTATTCACAAACCTCGTGTGGGGCTAATAGTTCTCATTTCCCATCTCATGGAAAACCCTTTTCGCTCCGCTTAGCCCTATCCCCTTCTAGGGGTATTTTGGTGATAGGTTCTATAGGAACTGGACGATCCTATTTGGTCAAATACCTAGCGACAAACTCCTATGTTCCTTTCATTACGGTATTTCCGAACAAGTTCCTGGATGACAAGCCTAAAGGTTATCTTATTGACGATATCGATATTGATGATAGTGACGATATCGATATTGATGATAGT